TTACAGTGTAACACTGTATATAGAAGTTTAAATTCATAAAAAATCGCATTTTTCTAGTATAAATCTAATGTCGTAAGTATATAGGTCTCTTTAGCTTTGGGGTTGGTTAAAGAAGTTTCTTGTACTGATAAGACGGATATTTGGGGGTGGGGGGGTTATCCAAAATAAAATGAGATAATATTCAAAATATATATTCTTCGAAAAACTAGCTCCGGGGGGAAACAGGAAATAGAATATATCCCTTGCTTTAGAGGAAAATAAATGTTATGTCAGAACAGCATAAACATATTATCCGCGGTTCTATATTCGTGGCCTATACATTTGCAGTTCATGTTCAGATTTAAGTTTATAACGCCGGCTCAAGACTTTATGGGGGATTGACTTCACAGAGAAAAAAAAAGGCAAAGATGTGATTTAGATCAGTTATGCTTGTCATGGGCCATCTAGTAATTAAATGATACTTAGATGCTAGGCCTCTTAAAGATAAATGATAGACCGCCTAGGGTAATGCCCATAGATTCGTAACCAGCTGCCAGTATAATTAATAAGAAGTCACTCTACAATTGAGGTCCTTGAAACTTCGAAACGAGTATCGTGGTGGGCGGGTTGCTGGTTTCTCGCCTGAGGGTTAGGTTAAAAATCCTAATAATACCAAAACAAAGGCGTTTGGCAAGTAGATGAATGCACTATTATACATAGTATGTCTCCGCGTTACAAAAATAACGGTAAAACAAGTCAAGGGGTAGTTTAGGCCCAGAATTTTGGCTTTGGGTGCCAGTGGCGGAAGTTAAAATCTTCCTCCCTTGAAGGAGCGTTTGTTTGTTTTTCGGTTAAACGGAAAAAATGGAGTGAGTGAGCGGTTTAGCGGTGGAAATTCGTGTGGCATTACCCAGAAATCCGTGTGGCATTACCCAGAAATCCGTGTGGCATTACCCAGTCACCCGTGTGGCATTACCCGGAGCGTCTTTGGAAGAGGTTTTGCGGATATTTTATTTAGGCGGAGCCCGGACACGGAGGGGGAAATCCCCCGTGTGGCCTTACCCAGTAATCCGTGTGGCCTTACCCAGTAACCCGTGTGGCATCACGGTTCGGGGGGTCTTTGGGAGTGGTTTTACGGATACTTTATTTAGGCGGAGCCCGGATAGGGAGGGGAAAGCCCCCGTTCAGCGGTTGTTTAATTTAGGCGGAGCCCGGAATTAAATAGGCTCCTTATGCTTTATGGGTAAGTGCTTACCTAGAGAGGGGGTTAGTCCTCGGCTTCGGCTTACAAGACCGATGTTTTGTTTAAACTATCTGGGCATCATTTTATTAACTTGTTTTCTCATAGGCCAATTAGGGGGATGAGAACGATAAATAGTGAGAAGTAAAGGATCGAAGCGGCTTGTCCAACTTCGATAAAAGGGGGTTCGACTGGTTTACCTCCGATTCAGGTTAAGATCAGGGTATTTGCCACTAGGGCCCAAAATAAGATTCGTGATGTAGGGCGGAATGTTAGACTTCGTTGTTTTGACGTGTGGAGTAGGGGAATAGCCATTAAGATTAAAATGGATGCGAGAAGGGCGATGACTCCCCCGAGTTTATTAGGGATAGATCGTAGGATGGCGTAGGCAAATAGGAAATACCATTCTGGTTGGATGTGGGGCGGGGTAACTAAGGAGTTTGCTGGGGTGAAGTTTTCTGGGTCTCCGAGGAGGTTTGGTGTGAGGAGAGAGATTAATATTAAGGCAAGTAGCATGAGTAGAAATCCTAATGCGTCTTTATAGGAAAAGTATGGATGAAAGGTGATCTTGTCCTGGTTATAGGAGATGCCTGTTGGATTGTTTGACCCCGTTTGGTGTAAGAAGAGTAGGTGAACAATGCTAGTCCCTGCAATTAAGAATGGGAACAGGAAGTGGAATGCAAAAAATCGGGTGAGTGTTGCCTTATCTACTGAGAAGCCCCCCCAGATTCACTGGACAAGAGAATCTCCTAAATATGGAACAGCTGAAAGAAGGTTAGTAATGACTGTGGCGCCCCAAAATGATATTTGTCCTCATGGCAGGACATACCCAACGAAGGCAGTGGCTATGACCAGAAATAGTAAGACTACGCCAATGTTTCAAGTCTCTTTAAATATGTATGAGCCGTAATACAGGCCGCGTCCGATGTGTATGTAGATGCAAACAAAAAATAGCGAGGCCCCGTTAGCGTGGATGTTTCGTACTAGTCAGCCGTAGTTTACGTCTCGGCAAATGTGGGCAACAGATGAAAATGCCGATTGTGTGTCTGCTGTATAGTGTATCGCTAGAAATAGTCCTGTGAGGATTTGTGTAATTAGGCACACTCCTAGAAGAGAGCCGAAGTTCCATCAGTATGAGATATTAGATGGCGTTGGAAGGTCAATAAATGAGTCGTTAATAATTTTTAGTATAGGGTGAGTTTTTCGTATGATGTGGGCCATTGTTTTTATAGTTGAATACAACATTGATTTTTCAGGTCAGGGGTCTTGGTTAAAGTCCAGGTAAAAATAATGATTTATTTAGGGTTTTTATCAATAATTGGTGTTTTAATTGGTTTGATCGCTGTGGCTTCTAACCCGTCTCCTTATTTTGCGGCTATTGGGCTGATTATTGCCTCTATTAGTGGGTGTTGTTTGCTGGTAGATTTTGGGGTGTCTTTTTTGTCTTTGGTGTTACTGTTAATTTATCTGGGGGGGATGATGGTTGTTTTTGCATATTCTGCTTCTCTTGCGGCCGAGCCTTATCCAGAGGCGTGAGGTAGTTGATCTGTGGTATTATATGTGTGTATATATGTAATTTTCTTATTTTTGGGTGGTTTATGGTTTGGTTGTAACTATTCTGTTGAGTACTTGTTCAGCGGGCCTTGTGTTGATCTTGAGGCAGTTGGGCTCGATTGAGGGGGGGTGGGAGGAATATACGCTTTTGGGGGGCCCCTGCTGGTTATTGTGGGGTGGGCGCTTCTTTTAACCCTATTCGTAGTGTTAGAGGTGACTCGTGGGGTGTCGCGAGGGGCCCTACGGGCTGTAAGATACTATTAGAATTAATAGGATATTTACTAGAAAGATTATTATATATGTCTTAATCAAGCCCGATTGAAGATTTGTAGTGGTTTTGACAGGCGGCAGCATTTGGGTTGACACCCCCTTTGGCCCTGTTTTCTCGTATCATAGCGTATCTGTAATGTGTGTTGAAATATTTTGTCCAAAGTTCAGTTTTGCTTTTGGAGAGAGTCGATGGAAAATGATCGGAAAAAAGGCTAGCATATTCGTAAAGGTGTGGGTGTTTGTCTTGCGCTTAGATGAAAAGTTTGAGATATCAATCGCTATGAGAAGGCCAAGGATTGTAACAAGGAGGGCTATCAGTTTTAATGCTATTGGCATAGTAAGGACTTGTGTTTTTATTGGAATGGTGCAGTTAATGACTAATATACCGGCAATAATGCTTCCTCAGGCTAGTCGAGTAATAGGGTTAATTACTATATGGTTATTTTCATTGATCGGGGTTATTGAGGGAGATCGAGGGGTGTCTATTGAAGAGAAGAAAATGATTCGAAAGCTATAAATGGCGGTAAAAGAAGTTGCGACAAGTGTTAAAATTAAGGCTAGTGAATTTAGACTTGAGGTGTTTATTGACTCAATAATGGCATCTTTAGAAAAGAAGCCTGAAAGGTAAGGGGTTCCTGTGAGGGCCAAGCTTCCAATAGTCAGACAAGTGGTAGTGATTGGAAGCATTTTTTGTAGTCCTCCTATTTTTCGGATGTCCTGTTCATCGTTTAGGCTATGGATAATTGACCCCGAGCATAAGAATAGTATTGCCTTAAAAAAGGCGTGTGTGCAAATATGAAAGAAGGCCAGCTGTGGCTGGTTTAGGCCGATTGTTACCATTATTAGCCCTAGTTGGCTTGATGTAGAAAATGCTACGATTTTTTTAATATCGTTTTGTGTGAGGGCGCATGTGGCCGTGAATACTGTTGTTAGGGCTCCAAGGCATAGGCAGATTGATAGTGCGGCTTTGCTTTGTTCAATTATCGGGTGAAATCGGATTAGTAAAAAAATACCGGCTACCACTATGGTGCTCGAATGTAGCAGGGCAGATACTGGGGTGGGGCCCTCTATGGCGGCGGGGAGTCACGGGTGGAGCCCAAATTGAGCGGATTTTCCTGTTGCCGCCAGGATTAGGCCTAGGAGCGGGAGAATTGAGTCTTTGTTGAAGAGGATAAATATTTGTTGGAGTTCCCATGAGTTTAGGTTTGTAGAGAGCCAAGCCATTGCCAGGATTAGTCCAATGTCGCCTACTCGGTTGTATATTACTGCCTGTATAGCAGCGGTGTTAGCATCTGCTCGGGCATGTCATCAGCCAATGAGTAGGAAGGACATGATTCCTACTCCTTCTCACCCGATAAAGAGCTGGAACATATTATTGGCTGAGACAAGGATTATTATTGCTAATAAGAATGTTAATAGGTACTTAAAGAAACGGTTGATTTCTTTATCTGAGTGCATATACCAGACTGCGAATTCCAAGATTGACCATGTAACAAATAAGGCAATTGGAGAAAATAACACGGAGTATTGGTCAATTTTTATGCTAGATGAGATGTTAAAGTTATAGATCGTTATCCATGAGAAGCTAACCGTTGTTGATTCTAGTCCTGAGTTTATGAAAATTAGTATGGGTAAGAGGCTTAGGAAAAAAGAACATTTTACTGAGGTTTTTACTAAAATCGGCCATGTTTTTGGTGTTTTTATAAAACATGTTATTATTAAAGGTAAAACTAGGAGGGCGAGTGAAAAAATGAATGAGGAGTTAAAGATTAGTGTTTGGTTCATAGCTTTTACTTGGAGTTGCACCAGGAGTATTTGGCTCCTAAAACCAATGGATTACTATTATCCTTTAAAAGCTAAGAAGACTAAAGACTTTAACTCTAGGTTCAGATAATTAGCAATCTCTGTGTTTCATAACTCTTCTTGGTGCATAGAGAGGGTTTAACTCTCATTTTTAGAATCACAATCTAATATTTTTTTAAATTATACGCACATGAAAATGTCCCTGAAATAATAGCGGGTTTAAGAATTAGCAGTAATATAGGGGCTAAGTGTATTATAAGTAAGAAGTGTTCTCGAGTGTAAGATGGGTTAATTTGGCCAAGATGTGGGGGGGTTGGGCCACGTTGTGTTATTAGGAATATGTATAAGGTGTAAGAGGCAGTGATTAAGGCCCCCAAGCCCGTGATTAGGATTGTCCAGGGGGATCAGTTAAACAGCGAGACTATAATTGTCAGCTCTCCTCATAGATTTATTGTTGGAGGAAGTGCTATATTTGATAAATTTGCAATGAGTCACCAAGTTGCCATTAATGGTATGACTGCCTGGGCCCCTCGAACTAATAGTAGAGTTCGACTGTGCGTTCGTTCATAATTTAGGTTTGCTAGGCAAAATAGGGCGGATGAAATAAGCCCGTGTGAGATCATTAAAATAACAGCCCCCGTTAGGCTTCACGGTGTTTGAATTATAATAGCGGCAATGACCAGGCCTATGTGGCTTACAGACGAATATGCAATTAGCGACTTAAGGTCTGTTTGTCGTATGCAGATTAGGCTTGTTATCACGACCCCTCATAAGGCTAGAATTATAAATGGATATGCCATTTCTTTTGTTAGTGGGGTAAGGATTATGGTAATTCGAATAATGCCATATCCCCCAAGCTTGAGCAATACTGCTGCCAGGATTATTGACCCGGCGACAGGTGCTTCTACGTGGGCTTTAGGTAATCATAGATGGGTGCCGTAGAGCGGTATTTTAACCATAAAAGCTAGGAGGCAGGCGAGCCATAAAATTTTATCAGTATACGTTTGTGTTATTATTAGGTCTTTTATAGTTAGTAGAATAAGAGAGAGGGACCCTGAAGAGTTTTGAATAGCGAGGAGAGCTACTAATAGGGGTAGGGAGCCTGCTAGTGTATAAAATAGAAAATACGTGCCGGCATTTAGTCGTTCAGTTTGATTGCCTCATCGTGTGATAATAATCAGTGTTGGGATTAGGGTGGCTTCGAAGGCGATGTAAAATAGGGTAAGTTCTGTTGAAGAGAAGGCAACGATCAGGGAGGCTTGTAGGAGGGTAAGCATAATTAGATAGGTTCGCTGTCGTGGCAACGGGCTGGTTTTTAAGTGATTCTGGCTGGCTAGCGTTATCAGGGGGAGGAGTCAGCATGTTAGTACTAGCAACGGGGATGAAATTTGGTCTACTAGCATATATGTGCCTGTAGAAGTGGAGAATTCGAATGGGAGGTTAAGTCATACAAGGCTTATCATCGCAATAATAGAGCTGTTTACCAAGAAGTAGGTTCATAATCACTTAGGGCTAGCTAGTCATGCTAGTGGAAGGAGTATGGTGGTTGAAATAAAGATTTTTAGCATTGCAGTAGGTTTAGGTTTTTTAAATGGTCTGTTCCATGGGTTCGAGTTGTAGCTACTATAAGGGCAAGCCCAGTGCTTGCCTCACATGCTGACATAGTTAATAGAAGTATGGGTACTAAGAAGTGGTATCCGGTGCTTATTTGTGTTGCTCATACAGAGATCGCAATAAATATTACAAGTATTATTCCCTCTAAGCAGAGAAGAGCGGATAAAAAGTGTATTCGGTGAAGCATTAATCCGGTAGTACCCAGTGTAAATGCCGATATAGTTGTAAATAATGCTGATGACATAAAGTATTTTTGGGGTTTAACCAAAATTTACTGAGTCGAAATCAATATTCTTATTTAGATTAAATACTTACTCAGCCCACTCTAGGCCGCCTTGTAGTCATTCATATACCAGTCCTAGCGTTAGGAGAAGCAGGATAATTGTTGATCAGAGCAGCGTACTGTTTGGGGATATTTGTGATGCTCAAGGGGTTGGTAGAAGAAGGGCAATTTCGAGATCAAAAAGTAGGAAAAGGATGGCAATTAGGAAGAATCGGATTGAAAATGGGAGCCGAGCCGAGCCGAGAGGATCAAAGCCGCATTCGTAGGGTGATAGTTTTTCTGTGTCAGGGTTATTTTGTGGAAGCCAGAATCCAACGGTGAGGAGGATCACTGATAGTGTTGTGGTAAAAACTAGCATGAGTATAATTAAGTTCATTGTCTCTTCTTAGGTTTTAACTAAGGTCTAATAATTGGAAGTCATTTATACTGGCTGTACTAAAAAGACATGATCCTCATCAGTAAATGGACACATATAAGAATAATCAAACTACGTCTACAAAGTGTCAATATCAGGCTGCTGCCTCGAAGCCGAAGTGGTGGTTTGATGTAAAATGAAACTTAATTTGTCGGAAAAGGCAGACAGAGAGGAACAAGGACCCAATAATAACATGTAGGCCGTGAAATCCTGTTGCAACAAAAAAGGTTGAGCCGTAGACACCGTCTGCAATTGTAAATGGGGCCTCATAGTACTCAATGGCCTGGAGGGCGGTAAAGTATAGTCCCAGAATAATTGTTAAAAATAAGGATTGAATAGCCTCTTTTCGGTCTCCTTGTATGATGCTGTGGTGGGCTCATGTTACTGTTACGCCAGAGGCCAGAAGTACAGCGGTGTTTAGCAGAGGAACTTCAAATGGGTCTAGGGGTGTGATTCCGGTAGGGGGTCAGCATTCCCCTAGCTCTGGGGTTGGGGCGAGGCTAGAGTTGTAAAATGCTCAGAAAAACCCTAAGAAAAAGAAGACTTCTGATGTAATAAACAAGATTATTCCGTATCGAAGCCCTTTTTGTACGGGGGGAGTGTGGTGCCCTTGAAATGTGCCTTCTCGAATGACATCTCGTCATCACTGGAGTATTGTTAGCAGTATAATTACTAGTCCTAATGTTATTAGGATTATTGACCCAAAGTGAAACCATATGGCTAAGCCAGAGGTTAGGAGAAGGGCTGCAATGGCCCCTGTAAGAGGTCAAGGGCTTGGGTCTACTATATGATAGGCGTGTGCTTGGTGTGCCATTAGACGTTTTCTTGTAAATAGAGGCTTAATAGAAGGACAAAGACGTAAGCCTGAATTATAGCTACTGCAATTTCTAGGAGTGTTAGCAGAAATAAAACAATTATCGTTAATATAGAAACTGTTGGTATTAGGGGTATTAGTACTAAGACGGCTGTAGAAATCAGTTGAATAAGCAAATGGCCTGCTGTTAGGTTGGCTGTTAGTCGTACGCCTAAAGCCAAGGGGCGGATAAAAAGGCTAATTGTTTCGATGACGATTAGTACAGGAATTAAGGGCGTTGGGGTGCCTTCTGGGAGTATGTGTCCTAGGGCGTGGGTTGTTTGGTTCCGAAGTCCGGTCAGTACTGTGGCGAGTCATAGTGGGACTGCGAGGCCTAGGTTTAAAGAGAGCTGGGTTGTAGGGGTAAATGTATATGGCAGCAGGCCTAGTAGATTAAGGGTAATCAAAAATATTATAAGGGAAGCCAGGAGGAGCGATCAGGTGTGGCCCTTGGTATTAATGGGGAGTATAAGTTGTTTTGTAAATGTGTTGAAGAATCAGGCCTGTGTTGTTGATAGTCGGTTACTTAGTCAGTGGTCTGAGGCCTTTGGGAATAGTAGTCAGGGGAGCAGTAGGGCCAGTCCTATTAGAGGAACTCCAAATATTGTAGGGCTTATAAATTGGTCAAAAAAGCTTAAGCTCATGGTCAGTCTCATGGTTGTGTTTTTTCTTTTTTAGTGTCTTGTGGCGTTGGCTCGTTTTGGTATTTAAAGTTATTAGTTTTGGCTGTAAGGACAATTAGGTAAATAATTCATGATGTCAGGAAAATAGAAAATCATGGGCCAGGGTTAAGTTGTGGCATGTCATTAAGGGTGGTTGGTGGTCACCGGTCTTTAGCTTAAAAGGCTACTGCTTCTCCGTGAAAGCTTCTTAATGAGGCTTCTAGTATTGATGAAGATCATTTTTGGAAGTAGCTTAATGGTGTTGCCTCTACTACAATTGGTATAAAGCTATGGTTGGCTCCGCAGATCTCTGAGCATTGCCCATAGAATACTCCAGGACGGGATGCAATAAAGGTTGTTTGGTTGAGTCGCCCTGGGATGGCGTCTGTTTTTACTCCTATGGATGGAACTGCCCAGGAGTGAAGGACATCCTCTGCGGAGATAAGCATTCGAATTGGGGACTCTATTGGGACTACTATTCGGTTATCGACTTCTAGGAGACGGAACTGTCCTGGGGTAAGGTCTTGGGTCGGTAACATATAGGAATCAAACATTAAATCTTCATAATTTGTGAACTCGTAGCTTCAGTACCATTGGTGCCCAATTGCCTTGACCGTTAGGTGTGGGTCGCTAATTTCATCTATGAGGTATAAAATTCGTAAGGAAGGGAGGGCAATAACAATCAAGATAATTGCAGGTATAATTGTTCATACTATCTCAATTTCTTGGGCGTCTATGGCGTTAGTGTTCGTAAGTTTAGTGGTTATTATTGTTGTAATAATATAAAGTACCAGTGTGCTAATTAAAAAAACGGCTATTAGTGCGTGGTCGTGAAAGTGTAGTAGTTCTTCTATAATCGGTGATGCTGCGTCTTGAAAGCCTAGTTGTGACGGATGTGCCATACAAGATGTACAAGATTTTAACTAGCAATAAGGCCTTGACAAGGCCTCGTAATCTTTTTACTAACATCTTTAAGAAAGTGGTAGATTGGTTATACGGCTGACTTGAAATTAGCCAAAGGGGGTTCGACTCCTTCCTTTCTTGTTAGCTAGCCCGGGCTTGAACAAATGATGGTTCTTCGAATGTGTGGTATGGCGGAGGGCATCCGTGCAGTCATTCGATGTTTGTAGATGTAAGCTCTGTTGTTATTACTTCTCGTTTTGAGGCAAAGGCTTCTCAGATAATAAATATTATTATAATCACGGCAACAAGGGAGATCAAAGACCCAATAGATGAAGTTGTATTTCAAAGGGTATATGCGTCTGGGTAGTCGGAGTATCGTCGTGGCATGCCAGCCAGGCCAAGAAAGTGTTGTGGAAAAAACGTAAGGTTTACCCCTAGAAATATTACGCCAAAGTGAATTTTTGATCAGACAGGGTGAAGAGTATATCCGGAGAAAAGCGGGAACCAGTGGACAAATCCTCCTATAATGGCAAATACGGCGCCTATGGACAGTACGTAGTGAAAGTGTGCTACGACATAATAGGTGTCATGTAGGACGATGTCTAGGGATGAGTTTGCCAGCACAATGCCTGTAAGTCCCCCTACAGTAAATAGGAAAATAAACCCAAGGGCCCACAATATGGCGGCATCTCATTTAATAGAACCTCCGTGCATGGTTGCTAGTCAGCTGAAAACTTTTACCCCTGTTGGAATGGCGATAATTATTGTGGCGGATGTGAAATATGCTCGTGTATCCACATTTAGGTCTACTGTGAACATGTGATGGGCTCACACAATGAAGCCCAGAAGGCCGATTGACATCATTGCTCAAACCATGCCCATGTATCCGAAGGGTTCTTTTTTAGCGGAGTAATAGGTCACAATGTGTGAGATCATGCCAAAGCCTGGGAGAATAAGAATATAGACTTCAGGGTGACCGAAAAACCAGAATAAGTGCTGATAGAGCACAGGGTCTCCTCCTCCAGCGGGGTCAAAGAACGTAGTGTTTAGGTTTCGGTCTGTTAGGAGCATAGTAATACCTGCTGCTAGTACTGGTAAAGAGAGGAGTAAGAGGATGGCGGTAATTAGTACAGATCACACAAACAGTGGGGTTTGATATTGTGTTATTGATGGGGGTTTTATATTAATTGATGTTGTAATAAAGTTAATTGCCCCTAGAATCGAGGACACTCCTGCTAGGTGAAGGGAAAAGATTGTTAGGTCAACGGAGGCGCCTGCATGGGCAAGGTTCCCCGCCAAGGGCGGGTAGACTGTCCACCCGGTTCCTGCCCCTGCCTCAACCCCTGACGAGGCGAGTAGAAGTAAAAATGAAGGGGGTAGTAGTCAGAAACTTATATTATTCATTCGGGGAAAGGCTATATCAGGGGCCCCGATTATTAATGGAACGAGCCAGTTTCCAAATCCTCCAATTATTACGGGTATTACTATGAAAAAAATTATTACAAAGGCATGGGCTGTGACAATAACGTTATAGATTTGGTCATCTCCTAGGAGTGCACCAGGTTGACTAAGTTCGGCTCGGATAAGCAGGCTAAGTGCTGTTCCCACTATGCCGGCTCAAGCACCGAAGATTAAGTAAAGGGTGCCAATGTCTTTGTGGTTGGTAGAAAATAGTCATCGAGTGATTATCACTGGTAAAATGGCCGAAGTAGGTGCAAGGTTGTAGCCCCTGTTATAAAGGTTAAAGTCCTTTTTTTACCAAGCCTCGTGATGTTCAGCATATAAGATTGCAAATTTTAAAGAGCAGGATAGCTTCTGCCTGGGCTTCTCCCGCTTTTTTCCCCTAACAAGCGGGAGAAGTAGATTAAAGCTCGATGCTTGAGCGTTTAGCTGTTAACTAAAAGGTCGTAGGGTAAAAGCCTGCTAGTCTAGAAGGTTTTAGCTTAATAAAAGTGTCTGGGTTGCATTCAGAAGATGTAGGATAGAGTCCTGCAGGTCTTATCAAAGACTAGAAGATTTTAACTTCTGCTGAAGGCTTTGAAGGCCTTTGGTCTTGTTATCCTAAGTCTTTGGTTTCTTATTAGCAGCATGGGTGTGATTGGCATTAGTATGGTGGATAACACAATCAAAATTGGATTAATAAGTGATAGGTTGTTTTTCTTTCGTCAGGCTAAGTTAGCGTTTGAGATGTTGGGTGGGGAGGTTATTGAGATCATGTACGAGAGTCGGAGGTAGAAAAAAAGACTTAGTAGGGCTGATAGGGCCATCACAGTGGAGAGGGCCCCTAGGTGATGTTTAGTCATTTCTTGCAGGATTAATCACTTTGGTAAAAACCCTGAGAGAGGGGGGAGGCCTCCTAGGGAGAGGAGGCCGGCTATTATTGAGGCTGCCAGTGTTGGTGTTTTTAGTCAGGAAATTGACAGTTTATTCATATTTGTGGCGTTTAGGGCTATTAGTATTATAAATATAGATGAGGTTATTATGAGGTAGATTATTAGATTTAACAGCGCCAGGCTTGGGGCAAATGAGATGACCAGTACTATCCAGCCAAGGTGTGCAATAGACGAATATGCCATGATTTTCCGTGTTTGGGTTTGATTAAGGGCCCCTCATCCTCCAATAATTGCGGATGCGAGGGCCATTAGGGTTAATAAGTTGGTATTCAGTTGGTGGCTTGTTAAAATTAGCAGGGCTATTGGGGCAAGTTTTTGCCATGTTGAGAGGATTAGGCATGTTATTATGTCGAGCCCTTGTAGGACGTCTGGTAGTCAGAGGTGAAATGGGGCAACTCCTAGCTTAATTGCTAGGGCGATTGTTAAGATTGTTGTAGGGGTGTGGCTATTTATGTTCATAATAGTTCATTCTCCTGTTATTCATGCGTTTATAGTTGCAGAGAATAGAAGTAAAGCAGAAGCTGTAGCTTGTGTTAAGAAGTATTTTGTTGCAGATTCTGTGGCTCGTGGGTGGTGTATTTTAGTCATAAGCGGGATAATAGCCAATGTATTAATTTCCAGTCCCATTCAAGCCAGGAACCAGTGGGAGCTAGACAGTGTAATAACCGTTCCTATAGCCAGGCTTGATATTAATATTGACAGTGCATAAGGGCTCATTAGTAAAAGAAGGGTTTTCACCAACATATTTGGGGTATGGGCCCGAAAGCTTATTTAGCTTATTTTACTTAAAAAGTGGTGTAGTGGATGCACAAGGGGTTTTGATCTCCTAGGGGTAGGTTCGAGTCCTATTTTTTAGCAGGAGATGAGAGGGTTTGAACCTCTATGGGTCACTCTATCAAAGTAACTCCTATCTTTCGGGCACATGTCCTATGATAAAGGTGGAATGCTCGTTATCATAATTGGAAGGGAAATATGTAAGAGTGTTATTGCAAGCGTGAATGGTAAAAAGTTCTTTCAAATTAGGTGTATGAGCTGGTCATACCGGAATCGTGGGTAGGATGCTCGTACTCATAAAAATACAACTGAAAGTGCTGATGCTTTAATTATAAGATTAACTGTCAGGATTTCTGGTTGAAGGTGGTTTACCGTTGGGCCTAAAAATAGGATGGCTGACAGGGTGTTTATTAGTAAAATGTTAGAATATTCTGCTAAGAAAAATAGGGCAAACGGGCCCCCCGCATATTCTACGTTAAACCCTGATACAAGTTCGGATTCTCCTTCTGTGAGGTCAAATGGAGCTCGATTTGTTTCTGCCAGAGTGGAGATAAACCACATTATTGCTATGGGTCATGCAGGTATAATAAACCAAATTGCTTCTTGTGTGGTATTAAAGGCTGTTAGTATGAAGCCCCCCGCTATTAAAATAAGGCATAATAGAATAAGGCCCAGGGTAACCTCATACGAGATAGTCTGTGCTACTGCTCGAAGTGCCCCAATCAAGGCATATTTTGAGTTTGAGGATCAGCCTGAGCCTAGAATTGAATATACGGCCAGGCTTGATAGAGCTAATAGAAAAAGGACTCCAAGGTTCAAGTTTGATAGTATAAATGGTATAGGCAGAGGGAGTCAGATTATAAGTGCCAGAGTTAATGCCATTGTGGGTATAATAAGAAATAGGGTTTGTGATGCTGTTGATGGTCGAACTGGTTCTTTAATAAATAGTTTTAACCCGTCTGCAATTGGTTGAAGAAGGCCCACTGGGCCGACAACATTAGGGCCCTTTCGTAGTTGTATGTACCCTAGTACTTTTCGTTCAACAAGGGTTAGGAATGCTACGGCTAACAGGACTGGGACGATGTATAGTAACGGATTTAAGACTATAGAGAGAAGGTACATAGTTAAGAAGAGGAGTTGAACCTCTGGTAGAAAGGGCTTAGACCTTTTGCAATTACCGGGCTCTGCCATCTTAACTTGTCCTTACCTTGGGGTATATTTTATGTTGGACTTGATTTGTCTTCAGTGGCGTGAGAGCTTTATCTTTAAGAGGCTCTATTTTCTCGGTCCTTTCGTACTAGAAAAAATTTATTATAGATAGAAACTGACCTGGATTACTCCGGTCTGAACTCAGATCACGTAGGACTTTAATCGTTGAACAAACGAACCTTTAATAGCGGTTGCACCATTTGGGTGTCCTGATCCAACATCGAGGTCGTAAACCCATTCGTCGATATGGACTCTTAGAAAGGATTGCGCTGTTATCCCTAGGGTAACTTGGTTCGTTGGTCACTTAGTGGATCATTTATAACAAATGTTTTAGTCTTCGAAGTGTTGCTCTAAGTTGCTTATCGCGGAGGATCTACTTTCTTCCGTGGTCGCCCCAACCGAAAACTTAGATTATGGCTACATATTTATATTTTTTGCCTATTGGCTAGGGTGTTAGTGTAGTTAATTTTGCGTTTAAAGCTCCATAGGGTCTTCTCGTCTTATATGGCTATCTCCGCTTCTGCACGGAGAGATTAATTTTACCGATTGAATTAAAGAGACAGTTGAATTTTCGTTTTGCCTTTCATACAGGTCTTTATTTAAAAGACAAGTGATTACGCTACCTTTGCACGGTCATGATACCGCGGCCGTTAAAATTTATCACTGGGCAGGCGGGACCTCTTATACTATGTGTGGCAAGAGGCGATGTTTTTGGTAAACAGGCGAAATTCTTGGTTGCCGAGTTCCTTTTTAATCTTTTAATCTTCTTGGATGCTCCTGTGTCGGGTTAACGGTTATTTTAATATGTTTTTCTTGTTGTGTTAAATATTTATAGCCGTTAATTATCAGTGATTCTTTCGTTCTGATCTACGCTTGCATGAAGAGAATGTTTTCTTGTTACTCATTCTAGTATAAACTCATCTACTTAGTAGATAGGCTTGATATTTCTTGTGAATTTAGATTTTTTATTCGGATAATAAGGGCTAATATAAAACTGAGCTCTGACGCTTTCTGATGGTGGCTGCTTTTAGGCCTACACGGTTAAGTTCTTTAATTAATATAATCTTTATTCATAACATAGGTTGTGTCCTTTGTTGATAGAGCTGTACCTCTATTAACTAACTTTAAAGTGCTATTCTTATTCTTATGAAAATTTGGAGCGCTTTAAGCTGAGCTAATACTCATTTCTCAAGCAACCAGCTATCACTAGGCTCGTTAGGCTTTTCACCTCTACTTAAAAATCATCCCACTCTTTTGCCACAGAGACGGGTTAGCTCTAACTGCTGTTTTTAAGTAGCTCGTCTAGTTTCGGGGGGGCTGACTTTACTTCTTTTTGCTAGATTAGACTTACTAGACCATTATGCAAAAGGTAAAAGGGTTAGTCTTTTCTTTTTCTTGTTTTTGTTATTTATTTCAGTTTTATTTCATCTTTCCTCTACAGTACTTCTTCTGTTGCGCATAAAAAATTTCTATCGCCTATACTATTTAATTAAATGGTTTATTTGTCTTTCTAGTAGGTTATGCTTGTTTTGGCTAGAATTATTACTCAATTTAACCCGAGTTAAACAGGTATTTTCTCGGTGTAAGCAAGATGCTTTAATTAAGCTATAAATTGGTGTTCCAAGTTCACCTTCCGGTAAACTTACCATGTTACGACTTGCCTCTTCTTCTTTTTTCTTCTTTGTTTATTTAATATCTAATAGTTCTTGAAGAGGGTGACGGGCGGTGTGTGCGCGCTCCATTGCCGGTTTAAAAAGAACGCTCTTTTTTCTTTTTACTGCTAAATCCTCCTTTGTAGTCTTATTTCACAGACTTTTCCGTGTTTTCTAGATTAGAAAATGTAGCCCATTTCTTCCCGCTTTATTTGCTACACCTTGACCTGACGTTCTTATGTATATAATTTTGCCTACTTTTTACCCTTTGAAGGGTGGGCTGGACGGTGGTATATAGGCTGTATTGGCAACAAGCGGTGAGGTTTATCGTGGATTATCGATTACAGAACAGGCTCCTCTAGGTGGGTGTAGAGCACCGCCAAGTCCTTTGAGTTTTAAGCTGTTGCTCGTAGTACTCTGGCGGATATGGGTCAAAGTTTATAGCTAGGCATAGTGGGGTATCTAATCCCAGTTTGTGTCCTAGCTGTCGTGGGTTCAGTGGTATTTTTGTAGGGCTACTTTCGGCGTTGTGCTTTTTTTAACCTTTGCGTACGACAGCGGGGTTAGTTTTTAACCCTATTTATTTGCGCTCCTAACCACTCTTTGGGCCGATTAGATTAATTTGAGTCTCTCGTATAACCGCGGCGGCTGGCACGAGATTTACCGACTCTGTTAACTATCGCTGATTCAAGCTTGTGTCGCTTATGTTCAATGTTTATCACTGCTGAGCTCCCTTGGGGGTGTGGTTAAACAAGATGTCTTTGGCAGTATCAGTGCCTGATATCTGCTCCTGTTCTACTTACGGGTAGTAAAGGGCATTTTCACGGGTGTGCAGATACTTGCATGTGTAAGCGTAGTAAAAATTAATAGCAAGGCTAGGACCAAACCTTTGTGTTTATGAGATATTTTAAAATCTGTCTTAGCATTTTCAGTGCTACGCTTTATGTAAGCTACATTAAC